GGATGTGCAGATCAATTCCACTTTGAACTTTGCCGTCTAGAGAGAGTTTGCCGTGAGTTAGGATACGGAGTTGGAAGAGAATGCCAGTATATCAGTTCATCTTCATCAAAGGCCAAGGGCCAAGAGAAGCTCAATCGAAAAGAAAAAGACTTCTGCTATTGATTGATTTAGTCGGTCGAGATCAAAGAATTAAGGGATTTGTCCCCGCACTTGAAGGAAAAGAAAAGCAGATTCACCTATCTTTTATACAATATTGATTTAAGTTGCCAGAAAAGGCTAACTTGAAAGAGCTTTCTTTTGACCAGACTTGATTGTGTTAAAGCGGTTCCCCTGATTCAGCTTTGACTAGCCAGCCGCATTCGTTAGCAAAAACAAGGACTAGACTACTCTAGAGAAAGGCAGGAGTTCACACTCTGACTGGGAGGGAGGAGTGGAACTGCTCGACCTGAAGTAAAGCACTCTGATAGCACTGGCCCTGTTTAAGCTTCGATCAAAGCAATCAGGTATGGTGGTTGTGCACCTTGAAGGGCTGAGGCAATGAGTGAACCCGATGGAACTCAGGCTTCTTCATATCCGAGTCCGGGAAGAAAGCAGTCAAAACAGCTCATAGACAAAAAGTTTAGCCAAAGCTAACCCAACTACCACCCATTCGATTACCGGGAGTCATAAAATTCGGTCAAAGCCAGCTGGCACAAACAGAAAGAGACAAAGCCCTCACTCTCGCAGTCCTTTTCCCAGCATAAACAGAGGGAGTGGAATCGGGAGAATAGTCGAGTGTACAGGCTACGGTACGGGTCGAAAAGCAAGCTTCAAGGGTAGAGAGAGGAGCAGCTCTTTGAAAAGGTCAGTATAGATTCCTTCGCCCAGCTTATGCTGTGCTTGTTTTCTCTTTCTTGAAGACGAAGAATAAAGGATTTTTGCGCTCTGGATGGGTACTTTCTTGTGAAGGACTCTCCGTCGCAGTGGATCGAAACGATTACTACGCCCAGGACAAAAGTGGAGTTCGGTTTGCATCTCCGAATGAGAGCAACTGTCGCTGTCATCTCCCGGAAGAGAAACTGATGCTCATCATGCCAAATGGAACTCCTAGATGGAGCACTTGTGACCAGTAAGTAAGGAACTCCAATATAAAAGGCTAGCTGCTAGCTTACATGCCGGATGGGTCCTCTCCCCTTTGGTTGGTGGCTTTATGGTTTCATGTTTTCCGCCTGCTGGGCGGGATCTTGCAAACCAATCTTTTTAAAGAATAGAGAAGCGTCCCGGTTAGTCAACTCCCGATCAAGCATCTGGTTCATGGTCCGTAGTTTCTGTCTTTCCCCGTCATTCTAATATCCACCTATCACCGGGCGCCTCTTTCACAACAAATCTTTTAGGCATATGTATATCAAGACCATCGTCGATATCATCAATAAGATAACTCTTGGGCTTGTCATCCAGTTCGGAAATACCATAATGAAAGTCTGGAACAGCTCCGCCCCTCCCAAGCTAGCTTTATAGGGAAGGTACATAAAGGATGAACAACCCGCTAAACCTTGGATTTTGATTGAATTTCGACTGAAAAGTCAACCCTGTTGAAGAGTTCGTTCGTCTGCAAGACTCATAAAGTGGGTCGTACTCAACCTGAAATCCCAGATGGCACTTAATCCTGGAGGCCTCTAACTTAGAACTGAGAAGAGTAAACGAAAAGAGAAGAGTTACTAGATGAAAAAGCCTCCTTTGCCTTTCTTTCATAAGGCTTTCTTTCCCTGTTCTAGCTCCAAAGCTTAAGAAAGGTTTTACCTGTTGCTTATTAGGAAGCTTGACTTTTCAGAAGATACCCGCGTGTAAGAACACTCTACTTGAATAAGGTACCTTTGTAATTCATTCCCCTGACCCCTGAGCTTTTTCTTTAATCTCTCCGTACGAGTGCCTACTCGTTCTGCTTTGCTGGCTATTGTCTGATTTTTGGTCTAACCTTATAAATGGGAGATTCTAATGAGTAGGTTTTCACGTCATATCCGAAGATTCTTCTTAATTTCTGTTTGTGTTCAAACCCCGACTTCCGTCCTATCCTAATAAGAGACCTGGAGAACGGGTAAGCTCCAATACATAGTTCCTTGGTTAGACCGTCAGTGATAATGAGAAGAACCTTCTTCAGGTGACCTCCTGGAGGCACTTTTGGCATCACTCCCTCATGACAAGCTTACTAAGTATCCACCACATCCCTTTCCAAAGATTAATTCTGATTGGTTTTTGCTATGAACTCTCTTGGCAAAGTCAGGATCATCTTGCAATCGACCTTATCAGGTAAGTTACCTAACTGAACTTGAAACTTTGGCTCATTTTCTTTAACCCCGGTCTGACTAACCAACCTTCAAGTCTTCCTCCATCAGGTCATCTTCCGGAGCCAAGCCTTCTGAAAGAAAGCTCATAAGAAAACTCCGTTGACGAGGTCTGTCCCTTCTCCAGCTTCTTGTGGTCTTTCCCAGCCTTACCTTCTGCTGGGTACTTCACCATCAGA